ATTAAATCTTTAAATAATGGTAGACTGGAAATGAAAGTTCCTTTTTCGTATTTGTTCTATTTCTATATTGTATTGGCGGAAGAACAAAACAATATTGGATTCTAAAATCAAGGAAAGATATTTAAAAATATATTTTTAAATATACTTTTTTATTTTATGTATAAACTTTTACTTTTATATATTTTATATGTATATGTATTTTATATGTATATGTAGCATGTAGCGAAAAAAAATATCGATTTATTCCCATGGAGTATCCAGCAAGAAGAAGAAGATTGATGAAATTGGAAATATCGACAAATTCTTGCCTTGCGAGGGATAAGGAAATAAAAAAACCCGCTTGTACAATTTAATCTATATCGAATTTAAATATCAGAATAGCTGATATAGTCGTCATTCAATGGGTTAGGTCCACTTACTTTTTCTTTATTTAAAATTTTATGCTGGGTTTGATAAGAACAATGGAGAAGTAAGAATACTTTGGTTTGGTAATTCATAATAGTGATTGGACATTTCATAAAAATAATTGGACATCTAATTCTAGAATATTCCTGTTAACAAACAACAATTTTAATAATTAAATTAAACATGAAAAAAATTACTCTCTCATTACAGGATAGGGTAGACTAGTTCTAATAACTACAATTATTAATTACTATTTATACTTATAGTAACTAATAATGAATTAATAATTAATTAATGAATTAATAATGTTTCATTTTTTAATAAACTTTCTAACTATAATATAACTCGTAATAATAAAAAGTCATTATAATGATGGTTACCATTTGCTTTTTACAAATAAAAAGAATATCTCTATTCTACACCGAAAACGAAGACTAAAACTTTAGTTTAGTGAAAAAAGCCCCTTATCGGATTTGAACCGATGACTTACGCCTTACCATGGCGTTACTCTACCACTGAGTTAAAAGGGCCCTTTGTATTCAATTCATGAATTATAGCCATTTTCATTATGAGTCTACTGCACTGCATACTGCAAACAAATACAAATATAAATAATATATGTATATATCATGTACATATCATATACATAGGGGTTTCGTTTATATTTATAAAGTAAAGGATCAATTCGATTTACCCTCAAAAGGTGAAGCGGGTCAATTTTATTTTAATAATGCAATGAATTGTTTCAAGACCGACCCCGCCTGTTTCCTTTTACTGACCAATCAAAACGAGATTTACTCGATTGATACATGTACCAATCTGACACTGACATAGATTCAATAGATTTTATTGAATTATGTGATGAAGGTATTCGTACCCTGAACCTAATTTTTATAAATATAAAAAAGTAAAAAAGAGAATTTCTATCGTTTTTGAATTTTCTGACTTAATGTGAGATAGTGATATGCATGGCCTATTTTATCTGAACAATGAAGGAAGCAACGAGTTTTAAGTTAAAATTAATGAGTGAAGAAGAAAAGAAATTAAGTGAGTTTTTACACCCTTTTCCGTTATGCTGGACCAATCACTGCCTGGACGGACAAAATCCTATACCTCCTTTCGCTATATTCGCTATACTATATATAGTATTTTATTTTATATAAATACAAATTAAATAAAATAAAGCAAAAAATAAATAAATAAATGAAAATTGGACGGTTCATTTATTCTTATCCAATAAAAAATTCTATGGAATCATAACACAAAAGTAGAAAAGAGTGTTCGGATTTAGTCATATCATTAGATTATATTGACAATTCCAAAAAACTATACATACTATCATCATAGTATGATGACAGTCGGGCGGATATGCCCCTATCGTCTAGTGGTTCAGGACATCTCTCTTTCAAGGAGGCAGCGGGGATTCGACTTCCCCTGGGGGTACTACGAAAGGAAGTTGATTATGGATTATCCATAAGCCTAGAATGAATTCTTCCTGGGTCGATGCCCGAGCGGTTAATGGGGACGGACTGTAAATTCGTTGGCGATATGTCTACGCTGGTTCAAATCCAGCTCGGCCCAAAAATTCGCTGCTCCATAAATATGATATAACCAATGATATAATAAATTTGTCCTCCATAAAAATGGAATCCTTCTCTTTTACGGATCAAGCATTTTTTCTTATGTATCCATGTTTTTCTGATTCATTCTGATCTTTCTAAGACTCTAGATTGGTAATACATAATCAAAGATTATGAAAAGAAAAATAGTTTTTTCTCGTTGAAAGGTTGATTATCCATTTTTGGCACTAAAAAAACATGGGTTACTAGTAATCTGTGTGACTTTGACTATAGTCCATATCTCTGTGTTACTTTCAGTATAGTCCATATCTATGTGTATATAATATCAGTTAGTATATCATTCATGTCTCTCTTACAATACTACGAAGAAAATAAAATGGTTTTTTAAAACCATTAAGAATAAAACCATTAAGAATATGTATACCATACACCTCGCTGGGATTGTAGTTCAATTGGTCAGAGCACCGCCCTGTCAAGGCGGAAGCTGCGGGTTCGAGCCCCGTCAGTCCCGAACTAGGATCCGATCCGTTAAATAAATGGATAAATTTATTTAACGTGAAAAAAGAAATAGGGAGCAAGAGCTAATACCCAGCGGGATCCCTATTTCTTTTGTTTTTATTTCGTATTTATCATCAGACAAATACGGGAATTTCCATTTCTTTCATTAGTGCCGATTGATAAGAGAGAGACATAACATAATAGTTAGATTCGTACAATCGGTAGTATTCTTATATTTACTTTACTATTTGAATTTAAGAGATACTTGTCCACTTTTGTTTTTCAATATTCTTGATGAATAAAATAGAAAAGAGTACCCCTTTTTACCGGAGTACATATGCAAATTGTATTCGTTTATTGTATGAGACACAACGAACTTAACATAAGTGCCTCGACAGAGTACTTGTCAGGGTAAATGAAAACCCCTTTGAGCTCCAACTTTTTTTTTGGGGGGGGGTATCCTCAATGACTAATTGGAAACAATCTATCTCATTTTCATTCAAATAAACTAAATTGCACACTTAATTTTTTATGTATGCCTTCCAGTTCCAGTCCCAATTGAAGGAAGAAATACTAATAAAATAAAAGAGGAGAACGAGTAACACTCCTTTTTATTAAATTCATTGGAATTATATTCGATTTTTTCTACTTAACTCGTCCTTTTTCCATCTCACTCCTACTCTTTTCTTTGGATCTGTGTGTCATCCATAGAATACCATACCAGTCATATAATACCTCATAATTGTATGTATAAGTATAATATAACGAAGGAGGAATATATAGGGAAGACGATAGGGTTGGGTTATTTATAGAAAAGAAAAAGTGGAAAAGGATGTAAATTTCCTGATCCAATAAAGAATCCTTTTTCAGATTTAGTATAGATAAAGGATCTTACTATGTTATACTATTCAATTCTCGACGATGAATTTATTTGATAGATCGTATATTGTTATTCATAATACTGATCCGATTCAGTATCATCAGGATGCAATTCATCCCATTGAATTTACAGGAATCCAATTTCTCATCTCTATGGGATTAGATCCCGAGTTATTGCGAAGTAAAAAAAAATGAGATTATGGAAGTAAATATTCTCGCATTTATTGCTACTGCACTGTTCATTCTAGTTCCTACTGCTTTTTTACTTATCATCTACGTAAAAACAGTCAGTCAAAATGACTAATTTGATTGAAACTTGAATTATTAGTTCTTATCGATGATTGAAGAAAGGAATTCAAACTTCAAGTCTTAAACGAAATGATCTGGCTGGAATCATAAGTATCTGAGATAGTAGTATCTAAGCCTAGACTAGATAGTATGGTATAGTTATATACTATTATATAGTATATATTATCATATTCATTATTTTCATAGAAAGTTGTATTGTATACGGATATAGACTTTTTCCTATAAAAAAAAAGCCCATATCTAGATCAATATACAATATGTATGTACATGGATTAGATGTATATCTAAATAGTACATCAAAATAGCAGCCCAATTTTTTTTTTTTTTGCTACATTTACCTGTGTGTATTTCGATCGATCCAAAATAATCGAAGGCCAACTGTTCTAATTCTTAACCTATTTTAGAATTTATTTATATAGGATAGATCCTGAGATCCATCAAAAGAATCAATGGAGCAAGAATAATACGGGCGTATACTAATCTATTAGAAATTTAAAAATAAATAAAAAAAGAGAAACGAAACCAAAGAATTTTTTTTTTCTTTTTTTAGATTTCCCACCACAAGAAGCTATTGCTTGATCCATTAACAGAAAACATGATCCGCGGAGTTCTATTCTATGATAATTTATTCAGATTTGTAAAAGGAAATAGGTTAATAGAGTGGACTCCTCTCCATTCCATTTTTTATGCTTTACTCATCTCATGTCTTAAGCATAAAAAATGGAATGGAGAGGAGTCTAAAAGAAAGGTTAAATACACGATACGTGAATCGTGCAACGAAAGAAGGATCTAATCTTCTTATGTGTAGAACCTCTTTTCTTTGGTTTGAACAACAACTAGTCACTTCCAATAGAAAGTATGTATTGCCATAATCTAATTAGATTAGCGGAACGACTTTATGTTCTCTTAGAACAGTAAAAGTAAAAAAAGAGGGAAACAAATAAAGAAAAAAATAAAAAACCCATTTCTGGTTTTTATTCATTGTAATATCCATAATTCTGGTAAGAACTGGTTTATTAAAATAGAATGTTTAGGAAGAATCCGGTTGAAAAAATTTTCCTATCATGCGTAGATTTGAGTTTCGGAATAGAACTATAGTAAAGTAATCATTCATTGTTTGATCGAATGGTTATTATTCATTATTCTATTTTCTTATTCATTACTGTATTTCAGTATAATTTTGAAACAGAGACATTCTTAAAAAAGAAAAAGCTTCGCAAAACGCTCAATTAAACAATTCATACAATTAAATTAAAAAACTAGTAGTACCCCTCCCTAAAGTCCACTCCTTCCCCATACTACGAGTGAGAGGGAAAATGTAAAGACTACCATTAAAGCAGCCCAAGCGAGACTTACAATATCCATATGAATTATGTCTCCTATCTCTATGAAGGAATTATTTAATTATTGATCAATAATCATAGTGGAATTAATGGCGCAGAGTCAAAATATAATTCTGACTTAAAGCTATTAATGAACCAATCCAATGAATCTACTTGTAATAATATTCTAAGATTTACTTGTAACAATATTCTAAGATTTCTGGTAGAATTTTGAAGTATAAGTATTAAGTACAGATATGATACACATACCTTTTCTTGAAAAATTAGATAGCAAAGGAATACTTCTATCCTAATGAAATGAAACATGTGGGAATACTAAGACCTATTGTTTGTTACCCTTTTTTTCTACTTTTACTTTTACTCTATAAAAATAAGAGTTGACCGACTATCCTGATTGAATGTTTGATTACTCAAAGACCCTCGTGAGTCTGGATACAAAGTTTCTTCAATCCTTTCCACAACTCTTAAATGGATTTCCCATCAGCCTATCCAATCTAATTCCAGATGGAGTCAGTAGACGCAATTTTAGTAATGGTAGTGAAAAATAATTAGGAATTCTTGATACTCTTTCGTACAATCTCTTCTTCAATCCTAGGAGAAAAATGGATTGTCTTTTAGGAACCTTTGGATACTTTCGACCTCTGATTTTCGTCGTTCTGAATCCCAGAATTGACTCTCACTATTTTTTTTTTCAAAAAAAAATAGTGAGAGTCAATCATATTACTAAGTAAGACTCACTTCATCCCTATTTGTATCGGTTTGAGCCACACCCAAGGACCAGATTTTGAGAAAAAAAACTATCGATAGGCTTATACTTCTCCGGCTCCGGGGACAAAATTCGTCGAATTAAATCAGTAGAATAAGAAATCCCCCGTTTTTTGTTGATCAGGCGACACCCAGATTTGAACTGGGGATAAAGGATTTGCAGTCCCCTGCCTTACCACTTGGCCATGTCGCCAAATCCGATCCAAATCTCAAAAAAATATAAAATAGGTAAAAAAAGAGTATTCATCCATATTCTTTTACTAAGATTCTATTACTAATTCTTTTCTTTTTTTTTTTTATCCAATCCAATTATTCTCTTCGATTGGTTATCACATCCCTTAAAAACTCCCCTTCTCTTTCCATTGAGAAGGTCAAAAATGGATTTTCGGTCACAGACTGAAAAATTTAGTGCAAATTGGAACCATTAACTATTTTTTTTGAATTAGTGAAAAGTTCTTCAATTTGTATCTCAAATTGTTGCCTTTCCTTACTAGCATAACAAATCAATTTAAATATAACAATATATATGATATGTGTATATGTAAACCCACACCCCAAAAACAAAAATTGTTACACATATACCGGGACGAGTCTTTTTTATGTACATATCCCATATCCTTATAGGGAATCGTCGTGCTTTTTTTTTTCGTTTTCTATAATACAATAGAAAAAGTGGAAATTATGATATAGTGTGACCTTACTTCTGTTGCCACAAGCAAAATTGCTATAAAAAAAAGATGAGATGAGATATGTGGATAGGTGGATAGCTATATCGGCATATACTTTACTTAGGAAATATTATTCCTATTACGCAATTCAATCATATTCCATAAATCCATATATTATATATAGTAAAAGTCAAAAAATCCGAAATTTTTTTTTCAACATGAAATAAAATTAACTTTAACTAAAGGGGAAACCATATTACTACTGGCTTTCTTTATCTCATTCATAGAGATTCGATTTCATTCTGAATCCATTTATTTTTTTGGTACCCAATCAATCTAATCGTATTATCATAATAATAGGTAGAAGTTGGATGAATTTTTATATTCTATATAAGACTCCGTAAGTGTAAGTGACGGAATTATTCTGGGAATGCTTTATAAATTCATTTCCATTTGTACCTGTCGCAAATTCGAACTTGTCTTGCGTCGAAAATGCTCTTCATTCCTCTGTCTCATTTCCGTTCTCATACGTATGAAGTACATTTATGGGGTTGTCTAAAATTTCATGTGATTCAGTAAACAGAATATACATTCCATCATTGCGAAATCGATCCATATGGATCGATAAATAGTGAGCTAATAATGGGATTTTTCGATAAAGGGGAAACTGAAAATGAAGATGCTCTGGAATGATGGAAATGAGGGAATGTCCACAATACCTGGATTTAGTCAGATCCAATTTGAGGGATTTTGTAGGTTTATTAATGAGGGCTTGACGGAAGAATTTGATAAGTTTCCGAAAATTGAAGACACAGATCAAGAAATTGAATTTAAATTATTTGTAGAAAGATATCAATTGGTGGAACCCTTGATAAACGAAAGAAATGCTGTGTATGAATCACTCACATATTCTTCTGAATTATATGTACCCGCGGGATTAATTTGGAAAACTGGTAGAGATATGCAAGAAGAAACCGTTTTTATTGGAAACATTCCAATAATGAATTCCTTGGGAACCTTTATAGTAAATGGAATATACAGAATTGTGATCAATCAAATATTGCAAAGTCCTGGTATTTACTACCGTTCAGAATTGGACCATAACGGAATTTCTGTCTATACCAGCACCATAATATCAGATTGGGGGGGGAGATCAGAATTAGAGATTGATAGAAAATCAAGGATATGGGCCCGTGTGAGTAGGAAACAAAAAATATCTATTCTAGTTCTATCGTCGGCTATGGGTTCGAATCTAAGAGAAATTCTGGATAATGTTTGTTACCCTGAAATTTTATTGTCTTTCCTTAATCTGAATGATAAGGAGAAAAAAAAGATTGGGTCAAAAGAAAGTGCTATTTTGGAATTTTATCAACAATTTGCTTGTGTAGGCGGGGATCCGATATTTTCTGAGTCCTTATGTAAGGAATTACAAAAGAAATTTTTTCAACAAAGATGTGAATTAGGAAGGATTGGTCGACGAAATATGAACCGTAGACTGAATCTTGATATACCTCAGAACAATACATTTTTGTTACCACGAGATGTATTGGCTGCTGTGGATCATTTGATCGGAATGAAATTTGGAATGGGTACACTTGATGATATGAATCACTTGAAAAATAAACGTATTCGTTCTATAGCGGACTTGTTACAGGATCAATTTGGACTGGCTCTTGTTCGTTTAGAAAACGCAGTTCGAGGAACTATATCTGGAGCAATTCGTCATAAATTGATACCGACTCCTCAAAATTTGGTAACTTCAACTTCATTAACAACCACTTATGAATCGTTTTTTGGCCTACATCCTTTATCTCAAGTTTTGGATCGAACTAATCCATTGACACAAATTGTTCATGGGCGAAAATTGAGTTATTTGGGTCCTGGAGGATTGACGGGTAAAACTGCTAGTTTTCGGATACGAGATATTCATCCTAGCCACTACGGACGTATTTGTCCAATTGATACGTCCGAAGGAATCAATGTTGGACTTATTGGATCCTTAGCCATTCATGTGAGGATTGGCCATTGGGGATCCATAAATAGTCCGTTTTATGAAATATCTGAAAGATCAAAAAAGGAGGCACAGATAGTTTATTTATCACCAAATAGAGATGAATATTATAGGGTAGCAGCTGGAAATTCTTTGGCCTTGAATCAGAGTATTCAGGAAGAACAGGTTGTTCCGGCTCGATACCGTCAAGAGTTCCTGACTATTGCATGGGAACAGATTCATCTTAGAAGTATTTTTCCCTTCCAATATTTTTCTATTGGAGCTTCTCTCATTCCTTTTATCGAGCATAATGATGCGAATCGGGCTTTAATGAGTTCTAATATGCAGCGCCAAGCAGTTCCGCTTTCTCAGTCCGAGAGGTGCATTGTTGGAACTGGACTGGAACGTCAAACGGCTCTAGATTCGGGGGTTTCCGCTATAGCCGAACACGAGGGAAAGATCATTTATACTGATCCTCACAAGATTCTTTTTGCAAGTAATGGAGACACTACTACAAGTAACGGAGACACTACTATAAGTATTCCATTAGTTATCTGTCAACGTTCCAACAAAAATACTTGTATGCATCAAAAACCTCAGGTTTCGCGAGGTAAATGCATTAAAAAGGGACAAATTTTAGCGGACGGTGCGGCTACAGTTGGTGGGGAACTCACTTTAGGAAAAAACGTATTAGTAGCTTATATGCCATGGGAAGGTTACAATTTTGAAGACGCAGTACTAATTAGTGAACGTTTGGTATATGAAGATATTTATACTTCTTTTCACATCCGGAAATATGAAATTCAGACTCATATGACAAGCCAAGGACCTGAAAGAATCACTAGGGAAATACCACATCTAGAGGCTCATTTACTCCGCAATTTAGACAGAAATGGAGTTGTGATGCTGGGATCTTGGGTAGAAACAGGTGATATTTTAGTAGGAAAATTAAGGCCTCAGACGGCAAACGAATCCTCGTATGCTCCAGAGGATAGATTATTAAGAGCCATTCTTGGAATTCAGGTATCCACTGCAAAAGAAATTTCTCTAAAACTACCTATAGGCGAAAGAGGGCGCGTTATTGACGTGAGATGGATCCGGAAAAGGGGGGGTTCCAGTTATAATTTAGAAATGATTCGTGTATATATTTCACAGAAACGTGAAATCAAAGTAGGTGATAAAGTAGCTGGAAGACATGGGAATAAAGGTATCATTTCCAAAATTTTGCCTAGACGAGATATGCCTTATTTGCAAGATGGAACACCTGTTGATATGGTCTTCAACCCATTAGGAGTACCATCACGAATGAATGTGGGACAGATATTTGAATGTTCGCTCGGGTTAGCGGGAGATCTGTTAAAAAGACATTATAGAATAGCATCTTTTGATGAGAGATATGAGCAAGAGGCTTCGAGAAAGCTAGTGTTTTCTGAATTATACGAAGCCAGTAAGCAAACAAAAAATCCATGGGTATTTGAACCGGAATATCCGGGAAAAAGCAGAATATTTGATGGAAGAACAGGAAATCCTTTTGAACAACCTGTCTTAATAGGAAAGTCCTAT